GATTATCCTTGTCTTTGTTTATGTCTCGGGTTAGAACAAATTACTATAATTCGTCCCCGCCTACGGATCAATCGACATTTTTCACAAATTTTACGAATGGAGGCCCTTATTTTCATATTTGTCATTCCTTTGTTTAATTCCGAATCTACTTATTGGAAGAAAATAAGTTTCTTGAAATTTTTAATTTCGAATTGTATCCTCACGAAAGAATGTTGAAATTGAAAAAACCGCCTAATCATTCAAGTCTTTGCTTTGGAGTCTCTAAATTATACGCCCTTTGGTTGAATCATAAGGACTTACCTCAATTTTTAGTCTATTTCCTGGTAGTATACGTATAAAACTACATGAAATCCTTTACGAAACAAAAACCAGAATAATTTTTTTGTTATCTAAACGAATCCGGAAGATACATACCATCGGTAAGTTGTTCAGTAATTAAACCCTCATGAATCCATTTTTGTTGTTTCATTCCAGGTAAAACCGCTTTGAAGTATCAACTAATGTAAGAGGGATAATATTATAAACTTGTCCTTTCTCTTTTTTCACAAATATGACCGTGTCGGCTATTAGAAAGATTACCATATATAACACAAAACTTCTCCGCCGATTCCTTCTAGTCGAGCCTTTCGGTCTGTCATTATACCTCGAGAAGTAGAAAGAATTACAACCCCCATTCCGCCTAAAATTCTAGGAATTCGTTGATAGTTAGAATATATTCGTAGACCGGGTCGACTGATCCGTTTTAAATTTAAAACAGTTCTATATGGTCCTTTCCTATTTCTTCTATGTCGTAGGGTTAAAACCAAAAAATATTTATTGCTTTCTTGATGTTTTCTCACGTTTTCAATAAAACCTTCTTGTAAAAGGATTTTAACAATATTTTCAGTGATGTTAGTAGATGGTATTCGAACTGTTCTTTTTTTATTCATGTCAGCATTTCGTATAGAGGTTATTATGTCAGCAATAGTGTCTTTACTCATGATAAACTAAGATTTTTGTTTCCCCCGAATTTTGATATAATCAACATGCTCTTTTTCTTTTTTTCTGAATTTTTTAATATTTATGTTTTTTTTTTTTTTTTTTTTATATTTATGAATTATTAAAGATATATACGTGATAGATAAACAATTTACTAATTAATTAAATAAATTTAATCAATTTCATTCAAATACTATATTAAGGTCTTCCCCTATAATACTTCAGGTGCTAATGAAACTATTTTAGTGAAATTTAACTGTCTTAATTCCCGGGCGATCGCGCCGAAAATTCGGGTTCCTTTTGGATTTCCTTCTTGATCAATAACAACCGCAGCGTTGTCATCATATCGTATTATCATACCGTTGTCGCGTTTGAGTTCTTTACAAGTACGTACAATGACAGCTCGGACCACTTCTGATCTTTCTAGAGGTGTATTTGGTACTGCTTCCTTGATTACAGCAACAATAATGTCACCAATATGAGCATATCGTCGATTACTAGCTCCTATGATTCGAATACACATCAATTCTCGGGCCCCGCTGTTATCCGCTACATTCAAATGGGTTTGAGGTTGAATCATATCATTTTTTTATCGGTTTTTTCTTTTTCAATGCAAAGGTATAAATAAAAAAAAGAAATATTATTTGTTCAAAACAAAAAAAGAAACCTGCAATTGTTTTTTTTTTCATCCCAAAAACTCCTTTCGTTTGTTTCTACACTCCTATCCAGAAAGAATGAATTGAGTTCGTATAGGCATTTTAGATGCCGCTATTGAAATAGCCCTTCTAGCTATATTTTCTGCTACTCCGCTCATTTCATAAAGTATTCTACCGGGTTTAACAACAGCTACCCAATATTCGGGAGATCCTTTCCCCGAACCCATACGTGTTTCTGTAGGTCTTACTGTAACAGGTTTGTCTGGAAATATGCGTACCCATATTTTTCCACCGCGGCGTGCATTTCGTGTCATTGCTCGCCGCCCTGCTTCTATTTGTCTAGATGTGATCCAAGCGGGTTCAAGCGCTTGAAGAGCATATCTACCGAAGCAAATACGATTACCTCGATAAGATATTCCTTTCATTCTTCCTCTGTGTTGTTTACGGAATCTGGTTCTTTTGGGGTTATAGTTGATGGTTGTTTAGCAATTCCATCCATCTCTACTACAGAACCGGACACGAGAGTTTCTTCTCATCCAGCTCCTCGCGAATTAAACAATTAAAAATAATTAAACAAAAAAAAAATACACGGTTAATAATATATGGAATCGTGGGATTCTTTGAAATTTGATCTAATCGATTATAAATTAGAAATTTTTTGTGTTTTAATATATAATTTAACACGTATTCTATTTATAGATAATGTCGTTTTGGTAGAACGCTATAATGAATCTTTATTTTGTTTTTCCTTTTATTTCGAATCGACCAAAATTTAGAAATAAAAAAAAATTCGCGGGCGAATATTTACTCTTTCAACATTCAGTTGTAAGATTAGTCTATGACATGACCTCTCAGAATAAATGAAT